TATCAACAAAAATTTAGTTATTTTTACGAACTTAATATGTTGATAAATCCGCGGACCTAGAAATTCATTTCAGACAATTGAACCTTCTCAAACTGTTTCTTTTTAAGAACCAAAAAGATTTGTGCCAAAATAACGGATGCCAAGAAGAACAAGAGACCTTGGACACGTAACGGATCTTGAAGTACTATTTCCACATCCCCCTGACCAAATCCGCCCACATTGGGATTACTGGTTAATGGTTGATCAAGTTTGATAGATTCACCCTCTGAAACAAGAAGTTCTGGTCCTGGAGGTATAATATCAATCACTTCGCGGCCATCCGATGCATCTACTATAGTTATTTCATATCCCCCTTTTTCTTTTCGTATGATTTTGTTTACTATACCTGCTGCTGTAGCATTATAAACATTATTATTACTCTTGCTCCCGTCGGGATAAATCTGCCCCCTTCCCCTGTTCCCGCCTACGTATATGGGATATTTTAAGAAGTGAACATCTCTCTTAGTAGCGGGATCGGGGGAAAGAATAGGAAAGGTGATTTCATTATATTTCTGACCAGGAACAGGGCCTACCACAAGAATATTTTTTTTAGTGGGACGATAGCTTTGAAAAGACAGATTACCTATCTTTTCTTTAATCTCAGGCGAGATACGATCGGGGGGAGCCAATTCAAACCCCTCCGGTAAAATAAGAACAGCCCCCACATTCAAAGCCCCCTTTTTACCATTAGCAAGAACTTGTTTCACTTGCATATCATAAGGAATTCGAACAACTGCTTCAAATACAGTATCAGGAAGTACCGCTTGTGGAACCTCGATATCCACGGGCTTATTAGCTAAATGGCAATTGGCACATACAATACGGCCAGTTGCTTCTCGCGGATTTTCATAACCCTGCTGTGCAAAAATGGGATATGCATTTGAAATGGGTGCTCGAGTTATTATATATATCATGAGCGATACGGAAATGGATCGAGTAATCTCTTCCTTTATCCAAGAAAAGGCATTTCTAGTTTGCATGGTCCAATCATTGATCCTGAAAAGTTCTACAATAAAATTAGGTCGGTCACTAGTATAGTTCCCTATCCATGATTCTGCTATGTACTGAAATAATTTTACTGGAATATAGGAGGAATCCCCTGGATGGGTAGAAAGAAAAAGAATAAGTAAATTTTGGAATGTTTAGTTTTTGTACAAAATAACAAACTTTATAATTGGATCAGTGGATCATTTTTTCAGTCATTCATTGAATGATAAATCACTACAAGTGACGGAGATACACGATTTAAATAACGGAAAATCCAATATTTCAAAATTGTATCTAGAATGACTGGAAAAGTGGAAACAAGACCGGATATAATTTTATCATTATGAGCAAATCCAAAATCTTTATAGACAGAACCAATCATTAGTTCCCAACCATGGGTCGAATGGAATCCTATACATAAATCAGTTAATAAAAGAATAGAAAAAGCTTTTATTGTGTCGCTTAAGTTATATAGGAATTCTTGAACCCAAGAGTTAAGAATAATAAGTTCTTGATTACCTAGAATAGAATAACCACTTAAAATAACGAAACAGATTATATTTGTCGAGAAGTGCAAAATCGTATGGATACGATCTTCGTTGTGCGTCTTGATCAATTGGATTGTTTCTTTGTAGATTCCGATACGAAGGTTTTGTAGACGTGTTTCCGGGTATTCCTTTATCATTTCATCCAAGAGTAACAGTTCCTCTAATTCTATGAATTTTTTTAGAATACTCTTTTCTTGAATATCATTCAAGAAAATTTCGGATTGCCTAGTATTCAACCAATTAGTAACCCAAGATTCCATATTTTTCTTAAATGAGAAAGAGATCCACCAGGGCAAAAAGACTATAGATGTAAGATATAGAAGGGGAATGAATGCTTTCTTTTTTGCCATTTTTCGTCTTTAATGAACTCAGCTTCACCTCATTCGTCAACTCTATATGATAAGAATATTTCTATCAAGCATAAGTTCTATTACAAGTCATAGAGCCTATAAATCTATTCTCACGTTTTTTTATTTGCAATTCGGGAGTTAGTTCTTGAATTTAGAAAGAATACACAAATAGAATAAGAAAAAAAAAAAGAGTCTACTTCCAATTTGAATGAAGAAAAAAGATATTGTTTCCAAAGATATCAATTGCTAAAATTCGAAGCAATTGCCCCTTTCGATGAATGCATGAAAGAGCACTTCAAGTAATGAATATTAGTCGGATTTCGAAACGAAAGAACGCCCTTTCTATCAAAATAAAAAATATCAAATATTTCGAAAAAAAAATATTCTTGAATTTTTTCCGTTTTTTTTTAAGAAAGCATTCATTTTTCAGTTCATTTTCTTTTTTTCAAAATACTTCAATTGGTACACGCAAGAAATAGGCCAATTCCGCCGCTTTTTGTTCAATTTCTCGTGGAGTCAAATTCTCGTCAGTACGAGTCAAGGGAATGACCCCCTGTCCTCTGATTTCCATATAAAGGACACGACGAGTATAAATACCCTCTTTAACTTCTATTCTGATGGACTGAATGTCTTTCATAAGGAATCGTAAAAAGATACGACGATTTTTTCCAGGAAATCCCCAACGAAAAATACACACTATTCCCTCTTTTCTATCGAATCGATCATAACCACTACCTACATTCCACGAAATTGTACACCACAAATAGGAGCTAATAAAGAGACCAGCGATTCCATAGAAAGACATCACGATCCCTTGTGGAAAAAAAAGAATTTGCTGAGACGAAAATAAAGATAGCAAATTCCTACCAAGATAACTCGAAGTTCCAACCAATAAGAACCCTAATGAACCTAAAAAAAGGATAAAGGCCCAGCAGAAATTACTTGTTTTTCGAGACCCCGTTATAAGTTCTATCCATATACGTTCTGATCGCCAACCCATATTAGATCCAGTTGTATTTTATTGGAATTGGGAAAATAACCCAACCAAATGAATTTGACTTTACTTTTCCTTGTTTCCAAAGTAACTCTCATCAACTAGCACTATTCTGATGTAAACCTTTAGGAGTAATTCATCGAATTGCTTCTAGATCTAAAAAAAATAGATGAGATTTGTCCCTACTGCCCGTATCTAAAAAATCTTGTTTTTTTGAACATGAAGAAATAAAGAAGCCATTGCAATTGCCGGAAATACTAGGCCCACTAAGGGCACAAAAATAGAGGGTAAGTTGCTGAGAGTTGTCATAGAATGGGTACCTCGATTTAATATTTGTACCTGTTATTTTTTTATTCTTCTATTAATATTTTAATATTAATAAATATTAATAAAATGAAATATTTTTTAATAAAAATTAATAAAAATATTTTTTAATAAAAATTAATAAATAAATAATATTTATATATTTAAATTGAATAATATTTAAGTTCTATTAATATTTAAGATTTTTACCTGTTATTGTTATATTGTTATAAAGATATTTTATAATCACTAGAATTGCTATATACTTATACTAAGTCTATTTTCATATAGAATTATATATAGAATTATACTAAGTATATCTAAGTGTTTAGAATTCTAAAATTCTAATACTAACTAATATAATATTAAAATATAATTAATAGTTATTATTAGTTATATTTGTTTTAATTATATTTTAATATTTATATTAATAATATATTCTTAATATTCTAAAATTAAAGAAAAAAAACAAATTTAATAATTTAAAGCTCTACTTGATTTAATTTTGAGTCACAGGAAAGAAAGCGTGGAGCTGAAATAACTCACTAAGAACGCCCTTTAAAGGATTACGCGGTACGATTGAATCAAATAAGCCCTTATGGAATAAATATTCAGCCGCTTGTGAACCTTCAGGTACTGTCTTATTCAATGTTTGCTCAATTACTCTTTTACCTGCAAATGCAATGTAAGCATTGGGTTCGGCAATAATGATATCCCCCAACATACCAAAACTAGCTGTCACCCCACCAGTAGTAGGAGATGTAAGGATCGAGACATAGAATAACTTTTTATTTGCTTGATAATCATATAAAGCGGAAGATATTTTAGCCATTTGCATCAAGCTCAAACTTCCTTCTTGCATACGTGCTCCTCCAGAAGCACATACTAGAACAAGAGGTAAAAATTGATTAGTAGCATATTCGATCAAACGGGTGATTTTCTCACCTACTACGGATCCCATACTACCCCCCATAAACTGAAAATCCATAACCCCAATTGCTACGGGAATACCATTTAGTTGACCTGTGCCTGTTTGAACAGCCTCAGTTAATCCTGTCTTTCTTTGATAAGAATCAATACGATCTTTATAAGGTTCCTCTTCCGAATGAAATTCAATGGGATCCACAGAGACCATGTCTTCATCCATCGGATTCCAAGTACCTGGATCAATCAAAAGTTCGATTCTATCTGAACTGCTCATTTTCAAATGATATCCACAGTGTTCACAAATATTCATTTTGGATTTCAAAAATTTCTTATAATTTAATCCATAACAATTTTCGCATTGAATCCACAAATGTCTGTATTTTTTAGTTTCATCTAGATCATTAGAACTCTCTCTTCTAGTTAAATCACTATCACTCGTATCATTCGTGCGAGTTATTATACTGGAACTCTCGCTTTCACTCCTATTTCTCCCTTTACCACAAATGTAACTATAAATGTAACTGTCATTGTATTTGTCACTATCACCTAAAATGTAACTATCAATACAGATTTGAGAACGAAGATAACTGTCAATGCAATTATTAATGTGATTATTCCAACTATATTTAGTATCATACATATAATGATCGTAGTCGGGATCGTCACTCTTAGATACATTATTCAGATAGCTGGAATTCTTATAACTATAAAAAAAACTTTCTAGTTCACTTAGAAAAGAATGATCATTATCAATCTCAAAAATTTGATTTTCAATATCAAAATATATGGAATAACTGTCCCTATTACTATCCCTAACTAAAAAAGTGTCATCAGATATGAAATTCCGAATGT